ATGGATAATCTTGGTCCTCTTGAAAATACCAGTGTAAGTGAAGACCCGATTCTAAATGATACAGAAAAAAACACCTATAATTGGAGTCATAGTGACAGTAGTAATGTTGATCATTTAGTCGGCGTTAGGGACATTCGTAATTTAAACGTGGATGACACTTTTTTAGTTTTAGGTAGGGATAATAAAAAAGACGGTTATTCCATATATTTTGATATTGAAAATCAAGTTTTTGTGATTGACAATAATCATTCTTTTTTGAGTGAATTAGAAAAAGAATTTTCTAGTTATTGGAATTCTAGTTATTTAAATTATTTAAATAAGGGGTCTAGGAGTGACGATTCCCACTATGATTATTATATGTATGATACTAAATATAGTTGGAATAATTACATCAATAGTTGCATTGACAGTTATCTTCGTTCTCGAATCGGGATTGATAGTTCTATTTTAAGTGGTAGTGAAAATTACAGCGAAAGTTACATTTCTACTTACATTTTGGGTGAAAGTAGAAATAGTAGTGAAAACGGGAATTCCAAGCTAAGAACTAGCACGAACGGCAGCGATTTCGCTCTAAGAGAAAATTCTAATGATCTCGGCGTAACTCAAAAATACAAGCATTTGTGGGTTCAATGTGAAATTTGTTATGGATTAAATTATAAGAAATTTTTTAAATCAAAAATGAATATTTGTGAACAATGTGGATATCATTTGAAAATGAGTAGTTCAGATAGAATTGAACTTTCGATTGATCCAGGCACTTGGGATCCTATGGATGAGGACATGTTCTCTTTGGATCCCATTGACTTTCATTCAGAGGAGGAACCTTATAAAGATCGTATTGATTCTTATCAAAAAAAGACAGGATTAACCGAGGCTATTCAAACCGGCATAGGTCAACTAAACGGCATTCCCGTAGCAATTGGGGTTATGGATTTTCAGTTTATGGGGGGTAGTATGGGATCGGTAGTAGGCGAGAAAATTACTCGTTTAATCGAGTATGCTACCAATCAATTTTTACCTCTTATTCTAGTGTGTGCTTCCGGAGGAGCACGCATGCAAGAAGGAAGTTTGAGCTTGATGCAAATGGCTAAAATTTCTTCCGCTTTATATGATTATCAATCGAATAAAAAGTTAGTTTATGTATCAATCCTTACATCTCCTACGACTGGTGGGGTGACAGCTAGTTTTGGTATGTTGGGGGATATCATTATTGCTGAACCCAACGCCTACATTGCATTTGCAGGTAAAAGAGTAATTGAACAAACATTGAATAAGACAGTACCTGAAGGTTCACAAGCGGCTGAATTTTTATTCCATAAGGGCTTATTCGATCCAATCGTACCACGTAATCTGTTAAAGGGCGTTCTGAGTGAGTTATTTCAGCTCCACGCTTTCTTTCCTTTGAATCATAAATTAAGTAGAACCTTAAGTTAATAGTTAATTAAATTTAATTCGTTAAATTATTTTCTTTCTGGCGAATAACTATTTAGAATAAGTATTTATTAAGTATTTATTTATCGGAATCAAAGGAAAAAGAGGAAAAATCCGAAGAATGGATTTTTTTTGGTGACATAAGAGGAAATTATGGAAAGAATCATACAGATCTTTTTTTTTTTACCGATATCCCTGATATCCCTGATTCCTAATTAGGAAACCTCTATGAACAAGATAAAAGAGCAAATTCTTTTTTCGCGAAATTCCATTGGGCAGGGTCAATAATAAATAAAACGAATTTCATGTTCTTTTCTTCCTTTCGTATTAGATTATATTATAACGAATTTTGGAAGAATTTATAAGCGGAAGAAACTCTTTATTAAATTCAAATTATAAGACAAGAAAAAGATAATAAAAGAAGAATAACAAACAAGTGGATTATCATACATGTATTTCATGTAGAAAAATGAAAAAGTCCATTTAGTTAGTTCTATATTCCTTGCACTTTATTATATATACTCACTTAGATATACTTAGTATAATTATATATATATATATATATATAGGAATTTTAATAATTTTAAGAGATCTTTCTATTTAAGATATCTTTCTAACAATATAATATAGCGATAATAGGTAAAAAGATTAATATAACAATAAATAAATAAAATAACAGGTACAAATATTAAATCGAGGTGCCCATTCTATGACAATTCTCAACAACTTACCCTCTATTTTTGTGCCTTTAGTGGGCTTAGTATTTCCGGCAATTGCAATGGCTTCTTTATCTCTTCATGTTCAAAAAAACAAGATTTTTTAGATCTGATGGGGGCAAATTTCATCTATTTTTTTTTTCAAGACTTAGACTTGGATCATAACACAGATATCTATTCAGTATAATATGGTATAACTTGTGGCTTCTTTCAAACAGAAAAGCAAACAGAAAAGAAAGGGTTCTTATGCAGACGTAAACGTAAATATAATATATGAGTAAACGAGCTATTTGAAAATAAGTCGAGATTGGGGCGGATGCCTGAAATAAATTAAATGCAAAGCCCATGTAGCTATATATGTGTACATAGGGGATCATATGAGGGGGCTCCTATTATTTTACTTTTACTTTTAGATCTAACGAATTGCTTCGAAAGATTCACATCAGAATAGTGCAAGTTGATGAAAGTTCCTTCGGAAACAAAAAAACGTAAAGTAAAATTCATTTTGGCCGGTCTCCCACTTCCAATAAAATGCAACTAGATCTAGTATGAGTTGGCGATCAGAACATATATGGATAGAACTTATAGCGGGGTCTCGAAAAATAAGTAATTTCTGCTGGGCCATTATACTTTTTTTAGGTTCATTGGGGTTTTTATTGATTGGAATTTCCAGTTATCTTGACAGAAATTTGATATCTTTATTCCCGTCTCAGCAAATAATTTTTTTTCCACAAGGGATCGTGATGTCTTTCTATGGGCTCGCCGGTCTATTTATTAGCTCTTATTTGTGGTGCACAATTTCGTGGAATGTTGGGAGTGGTTATGATCGATTCGATAGAAAAGAAGGAATAGTGTGTATTTTTCGTTGGGGATTTCCAGGAAAAAATCGTCGTATCTTACTCCGACTCTTTATGAAAGATATTCAGTCTATCAGAATAGAAATTAAGGAGGGTTTTTATGCTCGGCGTGTCCTTTATATGGAAATCAGAGGCCAGGGGGCCATTCCTTTGACTCGTACTGATGAGAATTTGACTCCACGAGAAATTGAGCAAAAAGCAGCGGAATTGGCCTATTTTTTGCGTGTACCAATTGAAGTATTTTGAAATAAACGAAGCACTTTTCTTAGCAGGCGGTAAAAAACCAAAAAATCCTCTTTTTTTTTTCTATAACATAACTTAACTGAAATTTCTTCATAATACTGATGAACCAAAGAAGACGTATATTATATATACGATATACGACATACGACATACGGAAAACGGAAAAATTTGAAAACGAAACTTTTTTTTGTTCGCAATTTTTTTTTATGCGTATGTAAATTCACTAAATTCAAGGACTAACCACTGACTCACAAATAAAAAAGAGGGAATAGATTCGCGGGTTCGAAGCTTTCTATTCTAATTCTAATATTAGAATAGAACTTATGCTTGATAGAAATATTAGATCGTATAGAGTTGACGAATGAAGCGAATTCATTAAAAATTCACAGACGAAAAAATGAAAAAAAAAGCATTCATTCCCCTTCTATATCTTACGTCTATAGTATTTTTGCCCTGGTGGGTCTCTTTTTCATTTAATAAAAGTATGGGATCTTGGATTATTAATTGGTGGAATACTAGTAAATCCGAAACTTTTTTAAATGATATTCAAGAAAAGAGTATTCTAGAAAAATTAATAGAATTCGAGGAACTCTTCCTGTTGGACGAAATGATAAAGGAATACCCCGAAACACATCTACAAAAGTTTCGTATTGGAATCCACAAAGAAACGATCCAATTGATCAAGATGCACAACGCGAATCGTATCTATACGATTTTGCACTTCTCGACAAATATAATCTGTTTCGTTATTCTAAGTGGTTATTCTTTTTTAGTTAATGAAGAACTTATTATTCTTAATTCTTGGGTTCAAGAATTCATATATAACTTAAGCGACACGATAAAAGCCCTTTCTATTCTTTTATTAACCGACTTATGTATAGGATTCCATTCACCCCACGGTTGGGAACTAATGATTAGCTCTTTCTACAAGGATTTTGGATTTGCTCATAATGATCAAATTATATCTGGACTTGTTTCCACCTTTCCAGTAATTCTCGATACAATTTTTAAATATTGGATCTTCCGTTATTTAAATCGTGTATCTCCGTCACTTGTAGTGATTTATCATTCAATGAATGACTGAAAAATGATCCACCGATCCAATTAGAATTTTGTTATTTTGTCCATAAGTAAAATAAAACATTCAAAATCTTACTTTTTTTTTATACACTTATTTTTTCTATACATCCAAGAGATTCGGATTCCTCCTATATTTTAGTAAAAATTTTTCAGTAACTAGCAGCATCGTGGATAGGGAACTATCCTAGCGACCTACCTAATTTTATTGTAGAAATTTTCTGGATCAACGACTGGACCATGCAAACTAGAAAGACCCTTTCTTGGATAAAGGAAGAGATTACTCGCTCCATTTCCGTATGGCTCATGATATATATAATGACTGGGGCATACATTTCAAATGCATATCCCATTTTTGCACAGCAGGGTTATGAAAATCCGCGCGAAGCAACTGGTCGTATTGTATGCGCCAATTGTCATTTAGCTAATAAGCCCGTGGGTATTGAGGTTCCACAAGCGGTACTCCCTGATACTGTATTTGAAGCAGTTGTTCGAATTCCTTATGATATGCAACTGAAACAAGTTCTTGCTAATGGTAAAAAGGGAGCTTTGAATGTGGGGGCTGTTCTTATTTTACCCGAGGGGTTTGAATTAGCCCCTCCTGATCGTATTTCGCCAGAGATGAAAGAAAATATAGGTAATCTCTCTTTTCAGAGTTATCGCCCCGCTAAAAAAA